TTTGTTGTTCAAAATTAATGGTTTCATTTTTGTAATTTTCTAATTGTTCCAAAGTCGTATAAATTGAATTAATTAAATTCAATTTTTCTCGTTCTATTTCAGAATAACCATTCACTCGAAACCGATCTGCTTCGGTTTCGACTTTCCTTAAGCGGGCCCGGGCTTTTTCCAGCTGTTCAATGGCTCCTTCCCGTAGTTCTTCTGAATTTCGAATAGTTCTCAAGATTCTCTGTTTTCGATTATCTAATAAATCACTTAATGAAAGTAGATTCTCTTTCCATTCATTTCAAAATGTCTATGATCTCTTCCCGAACCAAACATGAATCTTTCGATTCATTTGGCTCTCACACTCAATTACTTATGGGACATTTCCCTATCTTTTTTTATGTAATGTTTTATGTAATGAGCCTATCCTCTCTTCTCTATTTATATTGATATTTGATATTCCATAAAAGATTAAAAATGAAAAATATTGAAAACTATTACCAATACAAGACCAGAATATTCGGAGGACTCTTCTGACCAAAGAAAGAATTGTCAGCAAAGTTGTTTTTTTTTCTTCAAATCCAAAGAATTCTTATTCATTTATACATAGGTCATCGATTCCGCATTGTAAAAAAGGGGGTGAAATTCACTGTTTTTCCAATTTTTCACCGTAAAGAGGATTCAAGCCATTTTATCGACATGAGTGTTCTATATCGAAAAAAAATTCCAACAATTTTTTTTGAAACCATTTCTGTATTAAAATAGTGGTAGAAAGAGTACTACACTGCGTCTAGATTTCAAACTGCTTAGCTTTAACCATGGTAATAGTCCAAAATTCTTGGTTAATAGAGAATCAAAGTGGATTTACCAATGAATCACGAAATGCTATGGTTCTTCATTTTTTTTTTTAATTTTTTCAAAATTTATTAAAAATTAAACTTATTGAGAAGTAATTCGCGGGATCATGCACATTTTCTTAGTTATAACGAAAAAAAAGTGCAGTTGGTTGGATCCAATCTATTCTTTGAAATAAACAACTCGCACACACTCCCTTTCCAAAAAAAACCAATACACCTAGCACTACACTTAGATTTATTGGATTTGTTGCTAAAATATCGGTATTAAACCCGAAACTTCCGGCGGATGGCCAGTAACCCAAGCAAAGGAAAGAATCGGTTATATTTTTCATATGATCTCATCTCCTCTTATGGATAGACTAATTCTCTTTCTAGGATTCCTATTTTTTTTTAGATTTTTTCTTAGTTTTTTTTTATGATATAATATTCTATATATATATATAGAATATTATTCCCATTCCTTACTATTAATCCATATTAATTATTAGTACCATATTAATTATTACTAATTCTATTAGTAATTCTATTAATATAATAATCTTAATATAATAATAAGAATGTTATAAAAAATATATATATAATTAACATTAAAATATTAATATTATATAATTAATATTATATATTAAATATATTTATTATATATTAATATATATATATTTCTTATTTGAATCGGTCCGTCAATTGGAAGATTCCCCATAAGAATGATACTTATTAGAATTAGATACCAGTTCTTATGTAAATTGCAAAATCTCTAGTTTTCAACACTTTCGAAAAACTTTCTAAAAAAAGGGGGGGGTTGATTGGACTAAAAAAGGGAAGGAAGAAGGCGAATCAGTATGTTAATTCCTCACCCTTAAATCAGTCCTTCCCTGTGTTCTTGTCCGAACGAATAAATTAGTGTAGGAGCGAAATCTTAATTTAATTCGAAAAAGCAAGAGCAGCAAAGCAAGTCCACGGAAAAACTAATATTTATTTATATTTTTCTATTTTTTTTAGGATTAAACAAAAGGATTCGCAAATAAAAGCGCTAATGCTACAACCAGCCCATAAATTGTTAAAGCTTCCATAAAAGCCAGACTAAGCAATAAAGTACCCCGTATTTTTCCCTCTGCCTCCGGTTGTCGCGCAATCCCTTCTACAGCTTGCCCTGCAGCAGTGCCTTGACCAACCCCAGGTCCAATAGAAGCAAGCCCGACGGCCAACCCAGCAGCAATAACGGAAGCGGCAGAAATCAGTGGATTCATGATAAGTTCCTCGCACCCCAAATAAAATAAAGAAAAGAAATAGTTAATGATATAATCAACCAACAAATTAATTATGACTTAATTATTCAATTACTAAGATTTATCCAGTCGAAGTAATTAAGAATTCCGAATTGAAATAATAATATTTCTTGAACTATCCGAATTACTTTGATATTTTTTTTTCGTTTCTACACACGTAGTTTTTTTTTTGAATCCATATAACTTTTGTTCTTATCTTACCTTAATTTTTTGAACTATTCTTTGAATTCTTCGTTCTTTTTCTTGATTTAATTTATTTAGTCATTCAATATTCAATTCACAATTAGAAATGAAACGGAAGGGCTTCCTTTTTTGAATCCCTATCTAAATTTACAGTAATAGCAGGGCAAATTTAGATATATAGTTAATTCATATATAACTAGTTAATATCTAATATCACATATACATATGTTTCTTCCATACCGTAAACCAATTAGTCGTGTCTTAGATTCAATCGGATTCGAGAATCATTCTTTGAAACCAAACCTCTAAAAAAAAATAAAGAGTTGTCTTATATCGATTAGATTATATACACCTAGTTCGACCCCCCCTCACTCCTACTCTATTTTTTTTTAATCTCGGTTTTTTTGAAGCCCTTTCTTCCCTTTTTTTATTATCCCATATGGATATAATCAATCTAAATCAATTCGTTAGACCGACTTATTGCATAGAAATATCGGAATTTGAGTGATATAAATAGAATTTTATTTTTTTTTTTTTATGAAAATTTGATTTTGGTCAATCGTTGAATTGGATGTGAATGAATGAAAAGGGACTCTATTCTAGTTCTATATAACATCTTTTTATCACACGTCGTAAACGCAGCTATCATACTTATAGCTCCTAATATCTAATATACTAATATATCCTAAATCTAATAATATATATATAATCGAATCTAAAAAAAAAATAAGAATAAAGAATCTAATAAAAATTTTTAATCTGTTATAGTTCTATTTGAATGAACAAAACAAATACAACAATACAAAACAAAAAAAAAGAATATAGATTGGAGGAAAATGGAAATTGGTCAAACAAAGAGTATTTTTAGGAAAAATAGGAAAGAGATCTATCTAAAAGATCTTTTTCCTATTTTTTTTTTACAATTCCTAGGTAATCTTTTACATTTTACTATTACATATTACACTAAATCGTATACTTATTTTATTTATACCTTATTGCATCTTTCCGGGGGGGGGGTAAACCTTTTATTCCAAATTTTCAAAATTTCTTTTCTTTCTATTTTATATATTTATGTTCTCTTAAGTAGATTATCTTGAGCCGTACATACATTGCGATGGGCTAAACTAAAAAAAATACTATTTCGAAAACTAGTCAATGATGGCCTTCCATGGATTCACCTATATAAGCTGCAGCTAAAGTAGCAAAAATAAGAGCTTGAATACCACTTGTAAATAATCCAAGGAACATGACAGGTATAGGAACTACTAAAGGTACTAAAGAAACAAGAACAACAACTACTAATTCATCAGCTAATATATTTCCAAAAAGTCGAAAACTAAGCGATAAGGGTTTTGTGAAATCTTCTAAGATGTTAATCGGTAAAAGGATTGGAGTTGGTTGGATGTATTTACCAAAATAAGCTAATCCTTTTTTTGAAAGACCCGCATAGAAATATGCTACTGACGTAAGTAAAGCTAATGCAACAGTAGTATTTATATCATTTGTGGGTGCAGCTAATTCCCCATGAGGTAACTGTATGATTTTCCAAGGCAAAAGAGCCCCTGACCAATTAGAAACAAAAATAAATAGAAACATAGTTCCAATAAATGGAACCCACGGACCATATTCTTCTCCAATCTGAGTTTTGCTCACGTCTCGAATGAATTCAAGGACATATTCAAAGAAATTTTGACCGAAAGTGGGAATGGTTTGCGGATTTCGAACAACTAGAATGGCTGAAACTAATAAGATAGCAATTACAACCCAAGAAGTAATAAGTACTTGGGCATGCACTTGGAAACCCCCTATTTGCCAATAGAAATGTTGACCTACTTCCACAGCCGATATATCATATAATCTTTTTAATGTGTTGATGGAACATAATAGAACATTCATATTGCCCTCTAAAAGAAATAGAACTTGAAAGGGAATTATTTTGATTCAACCATCTCCTTTTTGACTTGTCTACTTTCATTTTCTATTTTGAATACCAACTAATCGCATAATATTTCCGTTTGTTCTCTTTATCTTTTTCTTTTTTGCGCGATTTAGTATTTAGTATAGTATTTAGTAATAGTATAGTAACCGATTCCATAAATCTATGAATCCCCCCAACCAAATCAAATAATTTATTTATCTTATTATTAATCAAGAATTTCGTATAGAGCTAGAACGACCCTCACAAATTGCAAATACTAATTTGTTAAGAATTAATCGGATTGAAGCTATAGCATCATCATTAGCTGGAATCGAAATATCGGCGAGGTCTGGGTCACAATTTGTATCGATTAAACAAATCGTTGGAATTCCCAAAGTGATACATTCTCGAAGAGCTGTATATTCTTCTTGCTGATCAACAATTATTACAATATCGGGTAACCCCGTCATATATTTAATGCCGCCAAGATATGTTTCCAAGTGAGATAATTGTCTCTTCAAGATAGCAGCATCTCTTTTTGGAAGACAGTTGAGTCTCCCCGTCTTTTGTTCCGTTCTCAAGTCCCTGAACTTATGAAGTCTCGTTTCTGTAGTATACCAATTCGTTAACATACCGCCGAGCCATTTTTTATTAACATAATGACACCGAGCTCTTATTGCAGCCCTCGCTACTGAATCAGCTGCTTTTTTTTTGGTACCAACAATTAAGAATTGTTTTCCCCTACTTGCTGCATCAAAAACTAAATCACAAGCTTCTGATAAAAAACGAGCAGTTCTAGTAAGATTTGTAATATGAATACCCTTACGCTTTGCGGATATATAAGGTGCCATTCTAGGATTCCATTTCCTAGTACCGTGGCCAAAATGAACTCCAGCTTCCATCATCTCTTCAAAAGTTATGTTCCAATATCTTTTTGTCATTTATCCCCACACTTTAAAATTAAAAAAAAAAATTGAAAAAAGAGACTGAAATATAAATAAATAAATGTTCCTATGGAACCTTCTCTTCTACCGAAAATTGGTCGTTGATACATGATCAGGCCATTCATTTTTCTCTATTTATTATTTTTTTTATTCTCTTTTATTACCAAAAAAAATCAAATGACCGCGTTTAAAGAGATGAATCCGCTCTTAGGAATCATTAAATCCTAGATTGCTCTCATGTATCGCATAAATTCTTTGAAATTAAAAAAAAAAAAATTCTCTGTGGTGGAACAAAATATCTCTCATTTTTCCCTCGAATAAATTCTTTTTTTTTGTTTCCAAGGTAATCTTGTTATGTTGCCTCGGCCTTGAATGGTACATTATTCTTTTGAATCCGGTACCAACGGGTATCATTCCCCCTAAAACAACATTCTCTTTCAGACCCTTCAACCAATCGATACGACCCCGGAGAGCGGCTTTTGCTAAAACTCTAGCAGTTTCTTGAAAACTTGCTTCAGATATGAAACTTTGAGTATTCAGAGATGTTTTTGTTATTCCCAATAATAGAGCTCGGTAACAAATCGCTTCTTCCAGGGCACGCCCCGTTCGTTCGGCTCGCAACAATCCAATTAGTTCGCCGGGTAAAAAAACATTAGACATTCCATCTTCTGAAACTAAGACTTTTGATGTTATTTGACGTACAATAATTTCTATATGTCTATTATGGATGTGCACTCCCTGGGATCGATAAACTTTTTGTATTTTATTAACCAAAGAAATACGACTTTGCGCTATAGTTAGCTCAGCACCAATCAAGAATCCCCAAGGAATGCCGAGAATTCTTGTTATACGCCCGTTCCAAGCGTCAATTCTCTTTTCTAGGTTCATCGATATTGAATCAATCGAGCGCACTTCTAATACCTGTTCTACTTTTGGAAGACCTTGTGTTATATCACCAGATCTCGATTTTTCGTATATAAATGTAACTAATATATCTCCTTCATAAAGGATTTCTCCATAATGGCCATGAACAGTTGCTCCTGGAGTCGCCAAATAAGGGTTAGCTGATCTTATTACTACAGAATCCATTTGAACAGTTAGAATTTGACCCGATTTTAGATGTGGTCCATTTTTAGTTTGAGCTATACATACATTTTCACAAATAAATTGTCCAAGACTAATTATTGTAAACGTTTTTTCACAATAATTATGATGGAGAAAATACCAATTCAAATGGAATGGATTTAAAACGATGTTACTGCATAGATCGGGCTTATAAATTCTCTCGTTTTCGTCCATTAAATAATATTTTAATACTTGAAAAGTTTCCTTTAATTTGTCAAGTTTCCAATTTTGATTTATCGAGATCTGATTATGAGTTATTAAATGGTAAAATGAATCAAAATTGGAAACTTGAAGTGCTATTCCTAAAGGGCCTAACGAATTCTTAATTGGAATTATAGGATCTCTTTTCAATTTATTAATCCCTTCTTTTATCCCATTGTGATATTTTCCATCGTTGAATAGTCCCATTTGAAAACAATTATATGATGACAAAATTATCAAAGATCGGCATTCCTTATTTCTATTCAACAACATACGAATAGTTCCGTGATTTTGGCTAAGTGATTGTTGAATTTTTGCCTTGGAATAAATAGAATAAAATGGATTGATATTAGTCGGATGCGACTCATTATCCGAGATCAATCCTGAACCGGACAGATCATTCCTTTTTCTGAAATACGAAATATGGGATTTCACTAAGTCAATTCTTAGGAAATCTCCAATCAAACCATTTGTACTTACTTCAACAAAAGAAGCGCGGGCCTCTTCTATCGAAGAACTTTTTTTGTCTTGATCCCAATTCAAGACTAAACAAGTCCGAACTAATTGAATCCTTGTGTCAGAAATTCCCCGAATAGATTTTCCATTTCCATAAAGAATATAATTGATAACTTTAAGTTCCAGATTATCCCTTTCCTGGAACAGATCTTGGGGGAAAAGTTTTACTAAATTGATACCGTCCGCTATTTCATATAGAATTACGGGTCGAACCAAAACAAAATACTTTTTCTTGGTAGTTGTGATCCATTGGACATAGATCCAATTTTTCTTTTTTTTTGATTCCTTAGAATTTTTTTTTTTTACCGTTGTTCCGGGTGGTATCAAGATGGCACTGTGTCGAGATATCTTATCCATCTCTCCAGGAAAATAGATATTCCCAGAAAATATTTTTAATTCAATCCTTTTTTTTTTCTTCTCCACTCGGACCAATCCGCCTACTCGACTTCTTATATTTAAAGTGATTGGTGTATCTACTCCAACGATACTATTGTTCCGTACCATTATGGAAGAAGATTCAGGTAAAATATGCACTTCCTCGGGAATGAAAAAAAATCGATCTACTTTGATTTGGTATTTTGGCTTAAATTCTTTGACTCCTCGATACTCAATTAAAAAATCCTCTTTTTTTAAAATGGAATGAATTCCTATAGTCCTATATTTAGTAATTCCCGAACTCTGTGTTCTGTATTGAGGATCATCAAAATAAGCAAGAATACTATTTCTACGAAAAATACCATTGATAGGTATTTCAATCGAGATACCGGAAGGGAACATTAGTTCTTTGTCTCGTTCTTGAATCGATTGGAATGGAAATGGAATGATGAATCTATTTCTTCGCCTCTTTGCCAATAAATCTGAAGTATCGTGGAAAATAGCAGGATGTATAAAATGACAATGATCCATACATAGGATTTGATTAAATACTGAATAATCCGGAATCCTCCTTTCTTTTTTACCAGAAGGATTGAAACTAAAGAATTTATGTCTTACTTGATCATTACTTACTAAAGGGTTAGAAATATTTCTTTCTCCAGTAGAAAGAGAATGAATATTCATTTGATCTTGATCCTTGCGGAGTGAAAAAGAGACTGCACCGGATCTGCACGACCTTCCTGATAATATCCATAAATGACTTGTTTTTGGTAAGATATGTACATTACTATATGTAAATTCGGATGCATGGTACACATCGGTACTCCAATGCATTTCTCCTTCTGAGTCAGAATAAATATGTTTTCGAACCTTTTCTTTCAAATTCAAAGTGTATGTTCCCGCGCGAATCTCAGCAATCACTTGTTCTGATTCTACATATTGATCATTTTGAACTAATAGAAAACTTTTTGGTGGAATAGTCACGTTATGTATAATATCGTCACTTTCAATAGTTACATACAAGTCTATATAACATAGAAAAGCGGGATGCCCATGACGTGTACGTGTAGGATGAACCAAATCCTCATTGAATTTTATTTTTCCATTAGAAGGGGCTCGCACATGTTCTGCAGTACCCCCTGTGAATACTCCGCCGGTATGAAAAGTTCTTAATGTTAGTTGAGTGCCCGGTTCTCCAATGGATTGGCCCGCAATAATACCTACAGCTTCTCCCAATTCCACCAAGTCGCCATGAGTAGGACTTCGGCCATAACACAATCGGCAGATCCAAGATGTATTCCTACAGGTAAAAGGAGTTCGAATAGATATTGGTTGTGTTTGAAAGGTTATGAATCGATTGATAAGTCCAATTCCAATATCTTGATTTCTAACGGCAATGCATCGTGAACCTATATATATATCATCTGCTAATACACGACCAATTAATGTTTGTATCAAAATTCTTTCCGGCATCATTCCATTCCGGGTCTTCACAGAAATCCCTCGAATGGTACCGCAATCTGTTCGACGTACAACAATGTGTTGAACCACTTCAACAAGTCTGCGTGTAAGATATCCAGCATCTGATGTTCGTACAGCAGTATCTACAACCCCTTTACGGGCTCCGTAGCAAGAAATGATATATTCTGTTAAAGACAGTCCTTCCCTTAAATTGCTTTGAATGGGTAAATCAATCATTTGTCCTTGCGGATCCGACATTAATCCCCTCATACCTACTAATTGGTGTACTTGAGATGCATTTCCTCTAGCTCCTGAAAAAGACATTATATGGACTGGATTAAAGGGGTCAGTCATCCTAAAATTAGGATTCATTTCTTGTCGCAAATATTCACTTGTAGCATACCATATTTCAATGGATTGGCGTAATTTTTCTACCGCATGTACATTCCCATAATGATGATTTTTTTCCAAAATAAAACTTTGTTGTTCAGCATCTTGAACTAGCCATCCCTTAGAAGGTATTGTTAAAAGATCATCAATTCCTAATGAAATGGATGTGGCCGTAGCTTGACGGAACCCCAAAGTCTTTACTTGATCCAGGATGTGTGATGTATATGCCATTCCGAAGTGATCTATTAATCTGCTAATAAGTCGTTTAATGGCAGTTCCACCTATCACTTTATTGTGAAAGACTAGATTGGCCCGTTCTGCCATAAGTACCTCCATATTCCGCTCATTGGGATTCAGTTCGACAATGGGTTTGAGTCAATGATTGGAAAACTTCCTTTTCTTTATCTTGATTCGCGTAGAAATTGAAAAACTATGATCCTAGTTGAACCGTGGAGACCTGAATTCACACCGGTATCATAAATTTACTTAGCTTAGATACCAACCATCTATATGATTAGATACCATATGAATAGGCCCGGCAAAAGCCTTGTATAGCTTCTTCGATTTCTCGATAAAAAGAAATATGACCAACAGTGGTTCGAATGTATATACAACAAATTTCTTTTTTTATACTTCTTACTACTAGATAATGCCCATAAATCTCATGATAGGTACCCAAAGATTCGTAGTGAACTTCGATAGGAGTTTCTCTTGACGAAATAATGCGTTGATCTAGTCGCCACCGGAGCCACAAAGGACTAT